AGAGGGCCCCCAGAAATTAAACTAGAAGCCCTTTATAAAATTTTTTTAATTTATGATCTTTAATCTAGAACTTAGGCCCCTGTTACGAAGAGTTGAGGACAGACCTAAACTCCCCCAAGGGAAGGTTCCCCCTCCCTCACTATGTTACGACTTGCTCAACCTCGTAGATATTCGTAACCGCCGCAACTGGGCGGCTTTCGAACTATCGTCCTAGGCAAAGGTGACGGGCGATTTGTACTAACACTTGCATCAATTCACCGGAACGCTCTACTTTCCGATTACTATTAAATCCAACTTTCGGTCATATTTACAATAACCTTCCGAACTCTTACTTTTGGGTCTCACCGTCCGGGTCTCCCATTGTATAAGAAAATGTAGCGCATATAATCCCCAAACATTAGGATCATAAGACCTGACTTCATCCGAGAGATTTGCCCTCGGGTTGAGTTCGTTTTAAGTTTCACACACGAACTGACGACGGCCATGCAATACCGGTCTAACGATTCAAGTTTGGGTGAGGTGTCTCGCGGATTATCGAATTAAACTACACGCTCCTCTAATCGAAACAGTGAACAGTCAAATTTTTTGAATTTTAATCTTGCGATCGTACTACTCAGGCGGAAGATTTTACCTTTCGGAGTTGCCTAACATTTTCTTCATAGTTCACAGTGTGGACTACCAGGGTCTCTAATCCTGTTTGCTCCCCACACTTTCGTGTTTCAACCCCAAGGTAGATCTTAAAAGATCATAGGCCATAAATGTAATTATGATATGTTTTTTGAGGTGAATTGCTTTAACCTTTGGAGTTCTATTTTCTATCTACACATTCTACCGTTACAGAAAAATTTCATTCACCCTCTTAAAACTCTAGGGGTCTACACACCCTTTACGCCTTTTGACCTATAAAGGCTAGCCCTTAAGTCTAACCGCGTCTGCTGGCACTTAATTTGACGGACTAGGTGGATGTGTGCTCTCTGTGTCATACTTTCGTATATTGCACAAGATTCTCTACTGCTGCCTCGCCCCAAAGGACATTTTGAGTCTTCCCTTTGTTTCAGTGAAAGTGTGGCTTCGGGTTAAAGCGGCGCATCTTCGGCAAGGGGGTCTTTTACACCGCCTTTCCTAATACGACTCCGGCCCAGCTTCGAGGCTTGGTCCCGGGTTTCCTCACCTGTTCGCATACTTATGTCTACTAGCATGTATTAGAAGGTCCACTTGTCTTCTATTTTCCCCAAAATCAAAGGATTATGCTTTCAGATAGATCTTATAGAGATCATGAACCACATTTACAGTTCTAGATTTCACAAAAAAATAACTCAACCCCATTTATTTCCTAATATTTTAATCCCAATTATTTGTCTGGACAAATTAAACTTTATTTCCGTGCAAAAAGTGTTATTCTATATTTCGAGCTCTTCTTGGATCTTAAAGAGATAGATTGTCCCCGAGAGCCCATAGTAGTACATTAAAGCTTATAAAAATTTTAAAACAGCCCCATTGTAGCTCAATGAGCTATTTGTAATAGAAAATTGGGGGAAACAATTGTAAACCCAATTGGGTACAGACTTGCCCCAATCAACAAAGATTTTCTTAAGTTTATTCTATTTTCTTTTTGGAGAGTTTTAGGGCCAATTAAAAGAGAGGAATCAGCTTGAAAATAAATAATTTTAACTATTCTTACATAATAAACACCAGCTATTACAGAACAAACTACAGCCAAAATAGAGACTAAATAATATTGGTAGACGACCCCAGACAATAGAACCAACCATTTGCTTAAAAACCCTACCAAAGGGGGTATTCCGGCAATTGAAAGAAGAGTTAAAGCCAAAGTTAAGGCCAAAACCGGCTCTCTTCTGGAGAGACCACTGAAGTCTACTATTAAGTTTTTAACAACCCCTAAAGCTAATATAATAGCAAAAATACAAATGGACATAGTTACATACAAAATCATATATATTAAACTTGCCAGAACACTCTCAAAAGAGCCAATCTCTATTCCTCAAAGTACAAATCCCATATGCCCAATTCCACTATAAGCTAACAAACGTTTTATTTTTGTTTGGTTTAAAGCACCAATTGCCCCCACAACCATTGAAAATACAGCACCAATCAACAAGATGTTTACTACCGGTCCAATTGAAACCAAAATAGAAAAGATAGCCACCTTTGGCACTGTGGCTAATAAAGCCGTCGTAGTTGTAGGCGCCCCATCATATACATCTGGGGCCCACATATGAAAAGGGGCAGCAGACAATTTAAATAACAAAGCAACTGTAATAAACAAACTTCCTATTGGGGTCATGACTCCAGAAGGATCAGAGCTCAAAGGGCCCATTTGGTCTACAGTACTTTCTAATGTTTGGGTTACTCCTTGGTTAAGCACTAAATCCATACATGGTATACTAGCTCCTCCAGTAAATCCACATAATAAAGCACACCCAAATAAGAATAGGCCTGAAGAGAGGGCGCCCAACACAAAATATTTTAAGCCAGATTCGGCACTATGGCCAGATCCCCTTTTTTGAGCAGCCAATATAAAGAGGGAGAGAGTGGGTAATTCAATGGCTAAATAGACGGATAGCCAATTACTAGATAAGACTAAGAGAGCCCCCCCCAATGTTACCATCAAAATTAAAACGGGGGTATGAGCCTCCGTTTGAGGGTCTTCTCGGCTAAATCGAAGATCCTGGTCCTCTTTCTTCTTAAAAAAGGGGTCGACCATCAATAAAATTGCAATAGAGCCTATAATAATTACTAATTTAGTGGCTTCAGCCCAACTATTAACAGTTAATAATCCGTTATATTCTTTTAAAGGCAGCTCAAGAAAAAATTTCTGAAAAAGCTCAATTGGAAATAAATTAAATACCCCTGCTCCTTCAGAGAAACCCCATCAGTTAATAACCAATAATGTTAAAATCGATAATTTCAAAGGAAAGCCATTTACACTATAAACTACTAAGCCTAATATAATTATACTTAAAATTAAGAGCTCCCCCATAAACCCAACGATCTAGAATTAAAATTTAGATCAAAAATCATGAGCCTAAGAGCACCTTAGGTCATAAAAAGCTTTGCTTTTATGAACGATCCGTAAGAACCGTGAATTATTCTATTATTCAGGAGGTGCAGGACTTGAACCCACACTCTTAGCTTTGAAGGCTAATGGTCTACCTTAACCTAACCTCCTATGAAAAAAAAAACGAAAGAAAGTAAAGACCAACCCCCCCTTCGTTAATAGGGGGGCCAGACTGTTCATAAGATTAATATGGCGGTGCCAATTAATATAACTAAAGCATAGTTGAAAACTAAACCAGATTGTAAATTACTAATTCCTTGAGTTAATTTTATCATAAAGTTTGATATTCCTTTTGGGCCCATTAATTCTAACACACCTCTATCAAGGGTCCGATAGGATATTAAATGGCCAACTCTCCACACACTCTTAACTAAAAAATGATTAATAATATAATTAAATTGTCAAGCAGAATATAAAAAAGTATAACTTGCTAGGCTTATTGGCGATACCAAGGGACTAAAAGCACGAGCTGAAAAATGATAAAGTACAATAGCCAATGCAGCCCCTAAAAGACTAAAAACTACAGGCATTAATTTAACAGAGATGGGAATAATAGGAGGTAGTGTGGCCTGAAAAGACCAGAGCACTTCTTTAGTCAAATAACCCACAAAAAGACTCCCCAAAGCCAATAGTATTAAAGGTAAAGTTAAATTCCAAGAGCCCTCATGTGCATGTATAAAAATTTCCTTTCTAGAGTTGGTATTAGATATAAAAGTTAAATAGACCAATCGAATAGAATAAAAAGCTGTCAATAAGGCTGAGAACACCCCCAATCAGTGGGCAAAAGCTAAATAATATTGATCATAAGCTAATTCTAAAATAAGATCTTTAGAATAAAATCCTGTTAAATAGGGGAAACCCATTAATGATAAAGAACCAATAACCATCATTGTATAAGTAAAGGGTATCGATTTCATCAGCCCCCCCATCTTCCTCATATCTTGTTCATCAGCCAAAGCGTGAATCACCGACCCTGCACTTAAGAACAATAAAGCCTTAAAAAAAGCATGGTTCATTAAGTGAAATAAGCTTATAGAATAGTGGGAGATACCACAAGCTACCACCATATATCCTAATTGACTACAAGTTGAATAGGCAATAACTTTTTTTAAATCGTTCTGGACCAACCCAACTGTTGCTGCCATAAACGCCGTTAAAGACCCTATTATAGTAACCACCATTAAAGCCAATGGAGCTTGTTCTAACAAAGGAGAAGATCTAATTAACAAAAACACCCCTGCCGTTACCATAGTAGCAGCATGGATTAAAGCAGAAACCGGAGTTGGTATAACGAATTAGCCAAAAAAGATTTCGGCGCGCCGTTATTTTCATAACGGATAGGACTTTATCTTCCTCTTTACAACTTGCCTACCTAAAAAATCTCTATGAGACCTATGTAAGAAATAGCGCCCCTAATGAGATAAAGTTGAGCTTTTTAAAACTTTCAAAGAAGCTTACTCTCATTCCAGCCCCCCTTTTATTCATTCATAAATTAAACCAAGAGTAAGAATAATTAAAAACACCACCATAGTTCAATAACCAATGGGGGAGATTTGATTATATATTACACACCAGGGGAAAAGAAACGAAATTTCTAGATCAAAAATTAGAAACAAAATAGCAATTAAAAAGAATCGAACAGAAAAAGGGCGACCCGGAGTTCCAAAAGGATCAAATCCACACTCGTAAGCGGAAACTTTTTCTCGATCCGGCTGTTTTACCCCCAAAATATAAGAGGCACCAGAAATAATAGCGGAAAGAATTACACTAAAAATTAATAAAACTAAAATCCCATAAAACTCTGTAAGCATTATAAGCCTAATTAGATACTCTCTTCCTTTTATATTGGGGGCTTAAAAAAGCTAAAAGTTTATAATCTTTCCCCAAATAGGGTGAGAGTTTGAAAAAATAGCTTTTTAAACTCAAAGAGAAAATAAATTCTTAAAGTTTAACTTGGGGGCAATCCATTAAACCCTAATAAAATACTGGCCACTAAAACAACAAAAGCCAAACTTAAGGGTAAATAAGATTTCCATAATAGAGCCATTAATTGATCATACCGCATTCTTGGAAAAGAGGCCCTCACCCAAATAAACAATAAAATTATTAAAGCAGCCTTTAGGCCAAATCATCCAGCCCCTCCCCTAAAATACGGAATTGGTGAGAGCCACCCCCCTAAAAATAATATAGTTGTTAAACAACTCATTAATATAATATGGGCGTATTCTGCAAGAAAAAACAAAGCAAAAGACATAGAAGCATATTCTACGTTATAGCCGGAGACTAACTCCGATTCACCTTCTGTTAAGTCAAAAGGTGCCCGATTAGTTTCCGCCAAAGCAGAGGCAAAAAACATGATCGCAGCAGGAAATAGCGGAAAAAGAAACCAGACACCATTACTTTGAGCCAAAACTATTTCAATAATGTTGAAAGAGCCAACACACAAGATTACAGAAATAATTATCAACCCAATGGAAACTTCATAACTAATCATTTGAGCTGCAGCCCTTATAGCCCCTAAAAAAGCATATTTTGACTGACTAGCCCACCCAGACATTAATGTAGCATAGACACTTATAGAAGAAACAGCTAAAAGATATAAAATACCTATTTTTAAATCACTTATTAAAACTCCCCTTTCATAAGGAATTACTCCCCAAGCAATTAAAGCTAAGGTGAATGATAATACGGGAGCTATTATATATATAAATAAATTAGCGTGATGGGGAATAATCATTTCTTTAGTAAATAATTTCACACCATCCGCCAAAGGTTGCAGTAGCCCGTAAATCCCTACTACATTTGGCCCTTTCCTAGCTTGCATATACCCTAAAACCTTTCGTTCGGCTAAAGTTAAATAAGCCACTGCTATAAGCAATGGAACTACTATTATTAATATTTTTAAAATAAAATAAATTATTGTTACCATCATCTTGAGGGGGCCGGATTTTAACCGGCCCTTTCCCCGAACTAGATTGAAAAAAATCATGAACCACATTTGCAGTTCTATTGAAATGATTTGTAAAGTGGATTCACATAAAGTCTCTGAGGGCCCAACAACGAAAGGGCTTAAACTAACCTAAGCTTATGGCCCCACTCAATAAACCGATTTATTAAGTATGAAATTTCACCTTCCGTTTTGTTCCCGGCTGATTGACCTCTTACAGCTTTAGTATATTTTTGAAAGATTTTTCCAACCTTTACTGAGCATAGCCTCAATCTCCAAAAAATCAATTTAGAAATCTTATTTATGACTTTAAGGTGGACTTTCAATATTTTTCAGGTTTTCCCAGCATATAGTGAATTTATAATCATAACTAATTCCTTAGACAAGACGGCCCAACACTAACCTTCCATAGCATCCGGTAACCAAGTATGTAATCCTAATTGCGCAGATTTTCCCACTGCTCCTATAAATAATAATAAACATATTAAAGTAATATTATTAGAAGAGGCAAGAGAAGGGACCATATTAAAAGTAGAAGAGAAATCAAGGGACCCAAACTGATCCCAAATAGCAAACATGGCTAACACTAACCCAATATCCCCCACTCGATTAACTAACATAGCTTTTATGGCTGCTTTATTAGCTTCTATCCTAGTCAATCAAAAATTTATCAATAAATAAGAGCATAATCCAACTCCTTCCCAACCAATAAATAGTTGTGGATAATTATCACTAGTGACCAATACAATCATTAAAAATGTAAATAATGACAGATACGACATAAATCGAGGAATATGGGGGTCACCGTGCATATATGCTGTAGAGAAAATATGCACTAAAGTAGAAACTGTTGTAACAACAAGCAACATAATAGCAGTTAGGCTATCAAATTGTAGACCAAAATAAGTGGTAAGTAAATCAGAGTCTAACCATCTTCATAACTTTATGTATGTAGTGGAAGAATTTAAAGTAGTTTCATAAAATATCAAGGTAGATCAAGATAAACTTATTATTAAACAGCCTGAAGTTAAAATTCCGGCGCCTTTTTCTCCTATTTTTCTCCCAAATAAACCTGAAGTTAAGGCCCCTATTAAGGGGGCCAATACGACTAAAATATACATTAGATTGAAAAAACCATGAACGATATTTATGGTTCATAATCTGTAAAACCAAAAAACAAACTTAAGTTTAGATTTTCAAATGTTGGGGGGAGGGGAAAAGGCCTTCCCCCACAAACTAAAGTTTTTATAAGATTATATTTAGTGTAATACTATTGTATCAGCTAAATAAATAGTAGTTAGCAAACAAAATACGTAGGCCTGAATTACTGCTACTGCCATTTCTAACAAAGTGATAAAGACCATAATTAATAAAGGAAATAGGCTTATCAAACCTCCGGCAGTTAACATACTAAAACTAAACCCGGCTAAAATAGCAAAAATAGTAAATGCACCCGCCGATAGATTTGCCGCTAAACGAACTCCTAAAGAAATAGCTCGAGAAATATAACTTACTGTTTCAATTAACACTAGAAGGGGCGCCAGACCCAAAGGAGCACCGTCGGGCATTAATATACTAAGAAAGTTTCATTTAAATTTTCAAATGCCAGCTAAAGTTACACCTATAACTATTGAAAAAGATAGGCCTAATGTCACCACTATATGAACAGTAGGGGTGAAAACATAAGGGAATAGGCCTAAAACATTTAAAAATACTATAAAAAGAAAGAGAGATATAATAAAAGGAAAATACTTTATTCCTTCAGATCCTAAATTATCTTTCACTACACCGTGTAAATGGTCATAAATAGACTCAATAATAGATTGCCATCTATTAGGAATTAATCTGACTCCTTTAAATAATAATAGACCTACTGCCACTGTTATTATCATCATTATCGATGAATTTGTCAGGGCGAATAAAACCACTATTTTAAATTGGTCGAAATAACCCGCCACTCATCAAATAAAACCCTTTATAAGAGTTTAACAATTATATTTTAAACTTAAATTTTACTTTAATTTAAGCAATAAATTTAGAGCATACTCCCATTTTATTTAAGAACGTTATGGAAAAATAAGCCCGAGATTTTAAATAGTAATTTGATTAAGCCTAAGATATCTTAGATTTCCAAATTAATCTAAATGTTTTCAAATAGAGACAATCTTTTTATTTAATTCGGAGCCCCTTTCTGAAACAACCCAACCTCCCATTACAGACCTTCTTATAAGCCAATTGGTTTTAATAGTAGGTAAAATAAAAGAAACTAGTAAAGAAAATAGCAAAAATAAAGTAATTAAAGTTCACCTATATTGAGTCAAGTAAGTAGTAGTGTCCAATTGCGGCATCTTAATCTAAAATCACGAATGTAATTAAACATCAAACGCAGGGAATAGGGAAGAACTTAAGTTCAAGAAAATCCTTAAAGTGTCTCCGACTTCATCCCCTCCTGAGTACGACTTGTTTGGAAAAAAATATCTTGTTTCTTTGCCGTTGGCCCGACTTCAGATCCTATTTCTTGGGTTAGTACAATAGCTCCTATTAAAGCTACCAACAATATAAAACTTGCTAAAATAAATATATAATAATAATCTGTGTATAATATTCGTCCAATTGCCTCAATATTATGATATTTAATTAAAAACCAAGGGTCTGCTAAATCTCAACTGTTTTCTGTTTCAGTTCGAAAAGAACCTTTATGAATGTAAGGACCACTCATTATCAATCAACTAGAAACAACTTCTGAAAAAAGAAGTGTGCCAATAGTAAGCCCAATGGGCACATAATTAGTCATATCTGCCTCTCCCCCCAATCTAAAAGCCGGAGGAAAGTCAGTTAAATTCAATAACATAATTACAAACAAAAACAAGATAGCGATAGCCCCCACATAAATTATTAAAAATATTAAAGCGATAAAATCTACTCCCAATAAAATAAAAAGGGCCGCAGAACTTGTGAAAGCAACAACTAACCAAAAAATTGAATGAACTGGATTAAGCGCTGATATAACCATTATCCCAGAAGCAATGGCCCCAAATGCCAACGTGTAAAAACAAAATTGAATCAATTAAATTTAAACCTTTATAAGTAAAATTTTACTTATTTTTAAAAGATTATGAAATAGATTTTCTCGCCCTAAATTGAAAACTATGGACCTAAGGATTATTTTCTCTAAAGCTCATAATCTTTATATTTTATTTCCATTTCGGCTATTAAAACTAAGCCCCCCCAGGGTTGAAAATTATCGCGTTTTTTACAGGGTCTATAATTATTGAGGGCAGTATTCCTAAAAATAAAATTAGTATAATTAAAGGAGAAATAGCTAAGACTTCGCGCCTATTAAGGTCCCTGGCAAAAAGAAGATAATTAGAAGCGCCTCCAAAACAAATTCGGTTGTATAAATAAAGAGAGTACGCTGCTGATCAAACCATACCTGAGGCAGCTAAAACTCCGATTCCAAAATTATACTCAAAGGCGGCCAACAATGAAAAAAATTCTGCAACAAAATTGCAACTTAAGGGGATTCCCATGTTAGTTAGTGTTAAAACCAACATTATGATAGCAAAAATTGGCATAGTAATGGTTACTCCACGGTAATATTTAATAAGACGAGTGTGGTGGCGCTCATATAAATAAGTGACCGCAATAAAAAGAGCCGAACTTACAAGGCCATGAGCTAACATCATAAAAACAGCAGCGACCAGACCTTCTATTGTGTGAGTAAATAAACCTAAAGTAACCAGCCCCATGTGCGCCACTGAAGAATACGCAATAAGTCGTTTAAAATCTACTTGACGACAAGTTGTTAAGCTCCCATAAATGATTGCAATTATACTCAACGTGATTATTAAGGGAGCAAAATATTCAGAAGCAGCCGGTAAAATAGGCCAAGAAAATCTTAAGAAACCATAGCCCCCCAGCTTTAATAAGATTCCTGCCAATATCACTGAACCTGAAACAGGGGCCTCTACATGAGCTTGAGGTAGTCAAATATGAAAAGGGATTTGAGGAATCTTGACCGCTAAACTAAGAAAAAAACCAGCAAATATTCATTTTTGAGTAGAAGTAGGAAGTTTTATATTTAATAATGTTTGATAATCAGTTGTCCCAGTACAACTATATAACTGAAAAATTCCTAAAAGCATAAAGACTGACCCAATAAAAGTGTAGAAAAAAAAATAGTAAGAGGCTCGTACTTTTTCTTCTCTTGAACCCCATATACCAATTAAAAGAAACATAGGGATTAATATTCCTTCAAATAATATATAAAACAAAAGTAGATCTAGTGCTGAAAACACCCCCATTAGTAAAACTTCTAAAAATAGTAAACATAAAAGAAATTCTTTAAGTAAATATTTTATTGAGTTCCAGCTAATTAAAATACAAATTGGTATTAATAATGCAGTTAAAATTAAAAAAAATAAAGATATTCCATCTACAGCTAAAAAAATCGGTCCCCATTGAAAATTTAAAGTAGGTGAGACTATTCACTCTGTTTGATTTATAGTTTGAAACTGACCCTCTGAATCAAAGGCCCCTCACAAAATTAAAGTGGCAGTTAAAGTTGCCAAAGACCACTCTAAGGCGGTTCTTTTTAATTTAACATCATTATCTCTCGGAGTTCTCATCACGTTAATAATCCCCATAAAAAGTAAAAGAAAAATTAAGCCCAATCAATTTTTGGGGAAAACCATAAAATAATTTTTAAGCCTAAGATTCATGATCTCATAGAGACCCAAATTCGATCTCTATGAGATTAGGAACCATGTTTGTGGTTCTAACTAGAGTGTAAAGACAACACCCAATTTACATATCTATCTAAAGAAACAGCTTCAATCACTATAGGCATAAAAGAATGATTTGCTCCACAAATTTCAGAACATTGACCGTAAAACACCCCAGGTCTTTTAATAAAAAGCCCAGTTTGATTTAACCGACCGGGAACTGCATCCATTTTAAGACCTAATGCAGGAACAGAAAATGAATGTAAGACATCGGCACCAGTAACTAAGATTCTTACATGTGTGTTTATAGGGACAACTAATCTATTATCGACTTCTAATAATCTGAAATCCCCGCTATTTAAATCAGATGTAGGAATCATATAAGAATCGAATTCTAATGTTTCTGCTTGGTAGTCTGAATATTCATAAGACCAATACCATTGATGTCCTATGGCCTTAATTGTCAAAGCAGGGTCCATCACCTCATCCATTAGATATAATAATTTTAAAGAGGGGAAAGCTATGAAAACTAATATTATGGCTGGAATAATCGTCCAAATTGTCTCTAACAAAGCTCCATCAATTAAAAATCTATGATAAGATTTTCCACTTAGAGCTTTTATAATTAACCATAACACTGCTACAATGATAAGAATTAATATAAACATAATCTGGTCGTGAAAAAAAACTATCTCCTCCATCACCGGACTGGCAGCATCTTGCAAGCCTAATTGCCAGGGCTCCGGGACATCTCTATTCCCAATGGAATCTATCATTAATAATAGACTATAAAACAACGACATAACCAAATCCTAAGTTTCAAGATTACAGGTCATTCCCATGACGTGCTCAACAAAATGGTATCTTGATAAGATGAGACTTCGTATTTTCATTATAAACGATTGTCCTCTTATCCTCTAAGTCAATTGAGAGATTTTATGGCGATTGTCCCTCTTATTCGGTAATAAGTAACCAAAATAGCCAAACCAATGGCAGATTCGGCCGCTGCTACTGTTAAAATCATAATTGTAAAGATTTGTTCAATTAAAATATCTATAATTATAGAATTTATTAAAAACAAAAAAGAGGCGGCCAATAATATTAGTTCTATAGACATCAACATTATTATAAGATGGCCTCTATTAAGAACAATGCCTAAAACACCCAGTAACAACAATAAAATCGCTACTATTATATATTTATAATACATTAACTAAACTTAAGTCATGATCTCTCTCTCAACAAGCTAGGATGAAAGAGAGACCATGTACCACATTTGTGGTTTCTAAGTAAAAAGACATTAGTGATTTTATAAAAACTTCAAGATGCCCCTTAAAATTTTGTCCTTATAAGATAATTTAAGAATCAATAGACTTAGGCCCTGCGTAAGAACCATATACAAAAGGTAGCTCATTATAAGTATGAGAAAGAGGAGGAGAAAGCTGAACCCACTCTAAAGAAGCTCAACTTGACTCAGTATTTTCCACCCAACTAATAAATCTTACCTCTCGAACATAAGCATCATAAATAATATAAATAAACCATAATACCCCTACAATAGAAATAGTTGACCCTAGAGAGCTTACTAAGTTTCAACCAGCAAAGCTATCGGCAAAGTCGGAGTATCGTCTTGGAAATCCCGCTAAACCTAAGAAATGTTGAGGGAAAAAAGTTAAGTTTACTCCTATAAACATTAACCAAAAGTGAATTTTGCCATAAAGTTCATTATAACAGTAACCAGTGATTTTTCCAAATCAATAATAAAATCCGCCAAATATAGCAAAAACAGCTCCCATAGATAAAACATAATGAAAGTGAGCCACCACATAATATGTGTCGTGTAATACAACATCTAGAGAACTATTGGCCACTACGACTCCAGTCAAACCTCCTATTGTGAATAAAAAAATAAATCCTATAGCCCAAAGCATAGGGGTATCAAATCTAAGAGCTCCACCATAAATAGTGGCCAACCAACTAAATACTTTTATTCCAGTAGGCACAGCAATAATCATAGTTGCTGCAGTAAAATAGGCTCTTGTGTCTACATCCATTCCACAAATACGTTGGAAGTTATTTTTTGTCAAGGTATCTCTTAATAAGATAAATAACTTCACGCCGGCATTTCCACACCGGTTCGGACTGTACCTTAATCCCCATTTTTATTTATAAAATCGAGGTTGACTTTTAATTACATAATTTAATGATTTTCATCACTTTAAAAACTCCACTTTTTTAGTTCGTAAAGAATATTTTTTAAATAGGACCTTTATTAAAACTAAAGCTTTTTCATTACTTACTTCTCATATATAAGTTGAACCTTTTATATTAAACTTTAGATTGAGATGGCCCGAGAGTTTATTTTTGAGCTGCTCTAAGATTAACAAATCTTTAGTCTTTTGCACTATAACAAAAGACAAAATTATTTCTTTTTCAGATTTTAAGCCTTCACTCATGGGCCTTGTAATTAATTTTTTCACAAGTTCATTCAAGGTTTTTTGGAAGCCCTCATAAGTTTCTTTTTCACCTCAATAAAACCGATTCTTAATTTCATATTCAGCGTGAGACTTAAAACTTATAATGAAAGCCCCCTTTCCGCCCGAAAACCCAATAAATCAATTTTCGAAAAACTCCTCTTTTGGAAACTTAAGACCAAAAAATAAACGTGGGCCCAAATCTGTAAAATCTCTTTTTCATTCCTTTAACGCTTTTTCTATATCTTCTATTAAATGAAAAGGCCTTTTCTCTTTTAAAAGCGTTAAAATTTTCAAGGTTTTCTCAAAATCATAAAATTTGAAAGTTTTTTGCCCTCTTTTTTGATTCATATCCCAAGAACATACGCTTTGCTTTAAAAAAAATAAAACATAGGTTAAATAATTTTTATTTGTTATATAATAAGTCGAATTAGAACTTTCTAATAACTCTAAGTCAGAGAAAATAAACCTTCGATCATAGCTCGAGGCGACATTAGAAGAACATAGCTTAAGTTGAGATTGAGAGCTCTCCATCACATTTATAGTTTTTATATGGCCATATCCAAATAAACGTTTTATATGATAAAGAAATTGAGCCTTTTTTAAAGGCTGATAAATAGAGAAAGCTACGTAAAACTTCTCTTCACCATAAAATTTCCTTTTAGAAATGTAAAACCTACTTTCTGCTTCAATAAACCCTAATAATCATTGAAAATATTTTGAGTCTTTAATTTTCTGAAGATTGATCATGAAAATTAGATAAAGTCGTCTGTTTTTTCAAATTTATTTTTAATGAGGATTTCCCGCATGCAGTCTCTGAGGATCCTATATTTTCAACCCTAATTTAAAGAAAATTAATATTGTCTCTAAGAACATCTTGAAAATAGTTTCCTGCTGATTGGCCCCATGAAAATAAGATTTTGGCTGTCTTTACCTAAAACGAGCACTTATTTTGAGAAAGGCTCTTCCAGCATATAGCGGGATAATAATTGAAAACATTATTATTTTCAACGGCTAGAATTAACCGTGAACATATGATGCGCCCACACAATAAAGCCTAATATTCCAATAGATAACATCGCATAGACCATCCCTAAATATCCAAAAATTTGTTTCTTAGCAGAAAAAGTTGGTACTATTTGAGAGATCATTCCAAAACCTGGTAAAATCAAAATGTAAACCTCTGGATGACCAAAAAACCAAAATAGATGTTGAAATAAAATGGGATCTCCCCCTCCTGCAGGATCAAAAAAAGTGGTATTAAAATTTCTATCTGTCAAAAGCATAGTTATAGCCCCAGCTAATACTGGAAGAGATAACAATAATAGAAAAGCAGTAATTAGTATAGACCATACAAAAAGTGGTAATCTATCCATCGTTACTCCTGGGGCCCTCATATTTAATATGGTAGTTATAAAATTCATTGCCCCCAATATTGAAGAAGCACCCGCTAGATGGAGACTAAAAATAGCCATATCAACAGCTCCCCCAGAATGTGCTTGAATACTGGATAAAGGAGGATATATTGTCCACCCAGCCCCAACTCCTTGTTCAACAAAGGAAGACCCGAGTAATAGTATTAAAGCCGGAGGTAATAACCAAAAACTTATATTATTAAGTCGTGGGAAAGCCATATCAGGTGCTCCAATATATAGTGGAACCAACCAATTCCCAAATCCTCCTATCATAACTGGCATGACTAGGAAAAAAATCATAATAAGAGCATGTGCTGTTACTATAACATTATAAAGATGGTCATCTCCTAACATAGTGCCAGGAGCAGATAATTCTAATCTTATCAACATACTTAAAGCTGTACCTATCATACCGGACCCTATTCCAAATACTAGATATAATGTACCGATATCTTTATGGTTTGTGGAAAACACTCAACGAGTTAAAAATTCACTTATCATCCAATAATCCAGGATTAGGTGTAAAACTTTTAGCCCCACACCATTTCAAGGGAAATAGAACCATGTATATTTACTAAATTTCTAGTTGTAATCAGGGGTCCCCTATCTCACCCTTTAAGTAAGACATTTGCAAGCGATTGTCTAACTTCCTAATAGCTACAACTCTCATAAACCGCATGAAGGCGGTAGAATACGACTTCATATAAAAAATTTTATTTTCTTAACTAACTTTTAATTTTAAAATAAATAAATTGGGTCGAAAAAATATCACAGATTTCTCCCTTATATATTCCTTTCTAAGCCCCCCATCAATATATACAAATATATAAAAACAACCAAACTACATCCACAAAATGCCAATACCAACTTGCAGCTTCAAACCCAATATGGTGATGGCGAGTGAATTGGTGAGAAATCAATCTGGCCAAACAAACAATTAGAAAAGTGGTCCCTATTAGAACATGAAGACCATGAAACCCAGTTGCCACAAAGAAAGTAGACCCATAAACTGAATCAGAAATTGCAAAGGGTGCTTCATAATACTCCATTGCTTGTAATCCCGTAAATATAACCCCCAAAAGAACTGTACATGTCAATCCTTTTATTGCTTCTTTTTTTCTACCACTAATAATGGCGTGATGAGCCCAAGTGACGGTAGCACCAGAACTTAATAAAACCGCTGTGTTTAATAAAGGAACTGAAAAGGGGTTTAATGGGTTAATACCTTGAGGGGGCCAGACAGCACCAACCTCAATGGTTGGGGATAGGCTACTATGAAAAAAAGCCCAAAAGAAAGAGAAAAAGAAAAGAACTTCAGAAACTATAAACAAAAGCATTCCATACTTTAACCCTTGTTTTACAGCTAGAGTATGATGGCCTTGAAAAGTGGCCTCTCTAATGACATCTCTTCATCAAACAATCATAGTGAATGCAAGTGTCACTGCTCCTATATATAAAATTCAACTTTGACTATAATGAAAATACACGACACTACCTATAGTTATAGAAAGAGCCCCACAAGCCCCTATGTATGGTCAAGGGCTAGGATCTACTAAATGATAGGGATGGTAAACAGTAGATTTCATCGTACTTAGATCCCAAGAATATTATATTTTTCAAAAAAAACCGAAATGCCAATAATTTTCTCAGTTATAGGCACCTTATAAACATTAGGGAAGTTTTATTTCAACCTATTACAAACTCATCTCACCTCAGAAAGAGAAAGATGAAAAAACCACATAGTGGGTTAGCAAAACATATATATTTTTCTAAAATCCAAACAAATCAATATATTTTTCACACTTTAGAGGCAGTCAGTGATTAACTGAGAAAGCCCCAATTTTTCTATGAGGCTCGGATCCAAAAGGATTTAAATTGATCGTAACTTATAGAAAATAAGAGGATCATTAATTTTTCGGTCCTTTCGTACTAGAAAATAATTATATTGATGTTTCTTCAAATTGTAGATAGAAACCAAGCTGTGTTACCACGCTTTTAACTCAAATCATGTACAGCCTTAATGGACGAACAGACCAACCCTTGGGAGCGACTGCACCCCAGGATGCTGCAATTCAACATCGAGGTCGCAAACATCGTCGTCGATGAAAGCTCTCAAACGATATTACGCTGTTATCCCCATGGTAGCTTTTATCCGTTGATCGTTAACTATTCTCACTCTAAATTAACGGGTCATTATAGCCCACTTTCTTCCGCTCCAAGAACTTGTTTTTTTCTAAGTCTTTATGGGAACCCCCAAGCTTAGATCAAACAATGGCTTCTTGACGAGAACAAGTGTCTGCTCGGAACGTCTCCCTTGCAGTCAGGCTGCTGATATTATTTATGCACCTTAAGCTCACCTTCGTTACTTTTTAAAAGGCGGTCGCCCCAACCAAACTGTCCAACTTACATTATTCCTCCCATCATTAGATATAAATCATGAAAAAGAGTTAGCTCTCTTAAAATAAAAGAGTGGTTTCCATTAGTCTACGGAGTATTTGAATTAAGATTTTTTCTCTTAGAGAAAAAGAATCGAAAAACAAAACTTCGATAAAAATATTTTTCACCACATAATTTTAGCTATTTATTTAAGTTTTAATTTTCCTCACTTTTAATAAATCTTTTTGAGATTAGTCTTTATGAGCAAAAATATATTTCAGCCATATAAGTTTCCAGTAAAGCTCAATGGGGTCTCTTCGTCTAACAATTTGGACGTAGCATCTTCACTACGATTTCAATTTCACTGGGAATTTTCTTAAGACAGTGGGGCCTTCGTGACGCCATTCATACCGGCCAACAATTAATTGGCTATTGATTACGCTACATTATCACGGTCAGTGTTACCGCGGCCATTCAATTGTCTTTATGAGGTCGGCTCTTACCGACCCTTTTAGATACAACCATTGGGCAGGCCTCACCCTCCATACTTCTATTTCTCATATTAGCAGAGAGCTATGTTTTTGGTAAACAGTCGAGGCCCTATAGTATAAACCCCCTAATGGGAAGATCAAATTTTTTGCCGAGTTCCTTAAGAAAACTTTCCCCCTCACTATCCCCCACTTGTGTTAGGTTAGTACAGTGCAACTTTTAACAACTCCCATATCATTTTTCTCCTATGAAGATGAAATTAAGAGGGTCAAATATTTAGTAATTTTTTCCTGGCACTAAGTGCGTCTATTACTATGGCCCATCGATGCAACCTTTGGGCTGCCGTCTTAGGGACTGTATAACCCAAGCCCTCAGGCCTGGAAACCTAGGGAAGTGATCCGACGATCTTTTACTCATGTTCACATTATCATTTCTGATACTTAAGGTTCTCACTGAACCATTTCACAGTACGTTCTGCTACCAAGCGAAACTTCGCTTTCAGAGTTTCAGTTTAAATTTAGCCACCCTAATTTTAGAGATAGGAGAATTTTTTGAGTGAACTACTACGTCATCTTTCAAAGGTGGCTGGCTCCAAGCCTACTTCCTCATTGTCTAAATTCAATATCTCTTTTTCACTTGACTATTTTTATCCTTTTGGATCTAAAATTAATCTATGACTTTAACTTCTGATTAGGGCTTGCCCTTTTGACAATTGACCTTATCGCCTACTGTCTGTCTGCTCACTTTAATTTTTTTATATTCATAGTTAATCCCTCAATTTTTGAGCAATCGAACTTTACCATGAAAAAACAACCCCCTATATCTTGATAAAAATTTTTTCGATAAGGGCTCTATTTTTGTGAGCGCACTACTTCAATAGTTTTCGCAGAAAACCAGCTATTTCCAAGTTCGATTGGTCTTTAACCCCTAACCACAGATCATCCGAGGTTTTTGCTACAACCACCGGTTCGCTCCTTTGAACTGTCCATGGTTAGATCACTTGGTTTCGGGAAATTTGACTAAAGAGACTTTACCCTTGATTTCACTTCACCTTCATTTCTTAAAATCAATTTAGACTTTAGTCATGATCATGATCTAAACTTAAGTTTGCCAAATTTTATCTTGTGAACCCATTATACAAAAGGTACGTTGTATCACAACTGCTCTAAGGGACTCATTTCAAGATCTTTTAAAATCTCTTTCAACTTTCCTTTACAGTACTCTCTCTTTCGGTATGGAAACTAACATTTAGTCTTAGATGTGTGAGCACCTATTTTCCACTATTTACTCGCTTCAAAATAAGTCATTGGACTAATCCACTTTCGCTCGCCGCTACTTACGGAATCTCGTTTGATTTCTCTGTGCCACAGACCCTTAAGAAATTTCTTATGCGCCGGCTCTGGTACTAAGATGTTTCACTTCCCAGTTCTTTTTACTGCATTTCCGCTAGGATAAACGATTTCTAAGTCTCTTCTTCGTCTTTTCGGATTTTCCGTCCTATTTTAGTCCATCCTAGTTATCCATTCGTCCCTTTTTTATATTAAAATAAAGTTGTATGCCAACATAAAAAATAAAAATTTTTATAAATTATGAGCAACATTTATAGAAATTAATTTTTAATCAGCTGTATAAATTCTTTTCACCAACGTCATAATTGTAGGGGCAGGAGTCGAACCTGCATCTCCAGATCATGAGTCTGGGGACTTTCCGTTAGTCTACCCTACGAGGCTCTCCCACATTTGTGGCTCTAAATCTGTTTACAGATTTGAAAAGAGTAATGGGGGAGGCGACTTAAATAAAATTACGTGCTTCGCACGAGTAACTGATTCTCCAAATACCCTAATAAGGGAACTAGGATCAAAAAATAAGAGAAATAAAAAATAGAAGCTATTTGCCCAATAATGATAAAAGGCTCTTCAACAGGCCGAGACCCTATTCAAGTAAGAAGTAAAAAATCGGCGACTACGAACCAAAATGCTATACGTCCTAACGGACGAAATGGTAAACCTCTAAATCGGCTTTGATGAAGCCATGGTAGTAAAAATAAAATCAATAGGCTAGAAAACATAGCTATAACTCCCCCCAATTTATTAGGAATAGAGCGCAATATAGCATAAGCAAATAAAAAATATCATTCTGGTTGTATGTGAACAGGAGTGACCAATGGATTAGCCTGAATAAAATTTTCAGGGTCCACTAATAAATTAGGGGCTAGATACACAATAATACTTAAGACCATTGCTAGAACTACTATGCCATACCAATCTTTGGATGTATAATAAACGTGGAAAGATATTTTATCAAAATCAGACCTAACTCCAATAGGATTATGAGACCCATCTTCATGTAAGCATATTAAATGAATAATAGCTAACGCGGCTAAAAGAAAAGGAAATAAGTAATGAAGGCTAAAAAATCGATTTAAAGTAGCATTAGAAACACTAAACCCCCCCCAAACTCATTGAACAATATCTGTCCCAATATAAGGAATCGCGGACAGTAAATTAGTAATGACTGTGGCCCCTCAAAATGACATTTGGCCCCAAGGCAAAACGTACCCAATAAAAGCGGTAGCCATCGTCAAAATAAATATTATCACACCAACATTCCAAACCGAAGTTTTTGTATAACTTCCATAGTATAAACCTCTTCCTATGTGAATGTAAAGGCATAGAAAAAACATAGAGGCTCCATTGGCATGAAGATACCTAAATAAAAATCCATAATTTACATCACGCATAATGTGGCCCACTGATGAAAAAGCCAAACTTACATCAGCACAATAATGCATTGATAGAAATATTCCTGTTGCTATCTGAATTATTAAACATACCCCTAACAAGGAACCAAAGTTCCACAAATAACTTATATTGGAGGGACTCGGAAGATCCACCGCCAAATCATTAAAAATCGACAAAACGACATTTTCTTTCCTTAATCGCAT